CTCAGAATATCCATTCACCCGAAATCGATCCGCTTCCATTTCGACTTTCCTTAAACGGGCCTGGGCTTTTTCCAGCTGTTCAACGGCTCCTTCCCGTAGTTCTTCTGAATTTCGAATAGTTCTCAAGATTCTCTGTTTTCGGTTATCTAATAAATCACTTAATGAAAGTAGATTCTCTTTCCATTCATTTCAAAATGTCTATGATCTCTTCCCGAACCAAACATGAATCTTTCGATTCATTTGGCTCTCACACTCACTTACTTATACTTATGGTAAATTTTCTTATCTTTTTTATTATGTAATGAGCCTATCCCCTCTTCTCTATTTATATTAAAAAAAAAATTAAAAAAATATTTAAAACGATTACCAATACAAGACCAGAATATTCGGAGGACTCTTCTGACCAAAAAAATAATTGTCAGCAAAGTTGTTTTTTTCTTCAGATCCAAAGAATTCTTATTAATTTATACATAGGTCATCGATTCCGCATTGTAAAAAAAGGGGGGTCTAATTTACCGTTTTTCCAATTTTTCACCTTAAAGAGGATTCAAGCCATTTTATCGACATGAGTGTTGTATATCGAAAAAATTCTAACAATTTCTTTTGAAACCATTTCATTTCTGTATTAACATAGTGGTAGAAAGAGTACTACACTGCGCCTAGACTTCAAACTACTTACTTTAACCATAGTAATAGTCCAAAATTCTTTGTTAATAGAGAATCAAAGTGGATTTACCAATGAATCACGAAATGCTATGGTTCTTAAATAGTATTCTTTTTGAATTTATTCAAAATTGAATTTATTCAAAATTGAATTTATTCAGAAGTAATTCGCGGGATTATGCACATTTTCTTAGTTATAACGAAAAAAAAAAAGTGCAGTTGGTTGGATCCAATCTATTCTTTGAAATTAACAACTCGCACACACTCCCTTTCCAAAAAAAACCAATACACCTAGCACTACACTTAGATTTATTGGATTTGTTGCTAAAATATCGGTATTAAACCCGAAACTTCCGGCGGATGGCCAGTAGCCCAAGCAAAGGAAAGAATCGGTTATATTTTTCATATGATCTCATCTCCTTTTATGGATAGATTAATTATCCTTATACGATTCCTAATTTTTAGATTTTTTTCTTTGTTATTTATTATTTTATATTATATTTTTATTAGATAAAATAATAATATGATTCCTTACTATTAATTCATATTAATTATTAGTAATTATAAGTAATAATATGAATCTAATAATAAGAATGTTAATACATATATATTATTTGAATTGATCAATCAATTGGAAGATTCTCTATAAGAATGATATTTATTAGAATTAGATACCAGTTTTTATGTCAATTGCAAAATCTCTATAGTTGTTTTCAACACTCTCAAAAAATTTTATAAAAAAAGGGGGTTTCATTGGACTAAAAAAGAGAAGGAAGAAGGCGAATCAGTATGTGAATTCTTCACCCTTAAATCAGTCCTTCCCCTATGTTCTTGTCGAACGAATAAATAATTAATTGTAGGAGTGAAATCTGAATATAATTTGAAAAAGCAAGAGCAACAAAGCAAGTCCACAAAAAAAAGGATATGTATTTTTCTTTTTCTATTTTTTTTTTTTTTAGGATTAAACAAAAGGATTCGCAAATAAAAGCGCTAATGCTACAACCAGCCCATAAATTGTTAAAGCTTCCATAAAAGCCAGACTAAGCAATAAAGTACCCCGTATTTTTCCCTCTGCCTCTGGTTGTCGCGCAATCCCTTCTACAGCTTGCCCTGCAGCAGTGCCTTGACCAACCCCAGGTCCAATAGAAGCAAGCCCGACGGCCAACCCAGCAGCAATAACGGAAGCGGCAGAAATCAGTGGATTCATAATAAGTTCCTCGCACAAAAAAAAGAAAGAAATAGTTAATGATATAATCAACCAATAAATTATGACTTATTACTCAATTACCAAGATTTATCCAGTCAAAATAATTTAAAATTCCGAATTCAAATAATAATAGTTATTGAACTATCTGATCTATCCACGTAATTTTTTTGTGAATTCGTACAACTTTTGTTCTTATCCTAAATTGGTAACCATTTTTTGAATTCTTCGTTCCTTTTTTGATTGAATTAATTTATTCCGCCATTCAATATTTAATTCACAATTAGAGATAAAACGGAAGGACTTTGTTTTTTTTAATCCCTATCGAAATTTACGGTAGTAGCAGGGCAATTTTAGATATATAATGTTAGTTATTTTAGATATATAGTTAGCTCATATATATATAACTAGTTCATATATAATATCACATATACATGTGTTTCTTCCATGCTGTAAACTACTAATTATTGGTGTTTTAGTTTCAATTAGATTCGAGAATCATTCTTTGTGAAATCTTAAATTAAAAAAAAAGTCTTATAGTGATTGTATTATATACATACAGTTTGACCTCCCTCACTCCTACTCTTTTTTTAATCTTAGTTTTTTGAATTATCTTTTGGTCAATCATTGAATTGAATGTGAATGAAACGGGAATCTGTTCTGGTTGGTTCTATATAGTATCTTTTTATCACACGTCGTAAACGTAAATATCATATAAAATTATAGCTCTAAATTTTTTATTTCTAATATCTAATAATATTTAATTAATAATATTGAATATATTATAAAATTCTAAAATTGAATGAGCAAAACAAAGTACAACAATACAAAAAAAAGAATATGGAGGAAAATGGAAATTGATCAAACAAAAAGTGTTTTTAGGAAAAATAGGAAAGAGATCTATCTAAAAGATCTTTTTCCTATTTTTTTCAATTCTCTGGTAATCTTTTATATTTTACTATTACACTAAATTGTATACTTATTTGATTTATATCTTATTGCATTTTTTTTTGAGGGGGGGGGAATAACCCTTTATTGATTTTATTAAATGTATTATTATTATTCAAAATTTCTTTCTATTATATATATTTATGTTACCTAAATTAAATAGATTATTTTGAGCCGCAGTGTATGTGCGGTGGACTAAACGAAAAAAAATAGTCTTTTTTTTTTCGAAAACTAGTCAATGATGGCCTTCCATCGATTCACCTATATAAGCTGCAGCTAAAGTAGCAAAAATAAGAGCTTGAATACCACTTGTAAATAATCCAAGGAACATGACAGGTATAGGAACTACTAAGGGTACTAAAGAAACAAGAACAACAACTACTAATTCATCAGCTAATATATTTCCGAAAAGTCGAAAACTAAGCGATAAGGGTTTTGTGAAATCTTCTAAGATGTTAATCGGTAAAAGGATTGGAGTTGGTTGTATATATTTATTAAAATAAGCTAATCCTTTTTTTGAAAGACCCGCATAGAAATATGCTACTGATGTAAGTAATGCTAATGCAACAGTAGTATTTATATCATTTGTGGGTGCAGCTAACTCCCCATGAGGTAACTGTATGATTTTCCAAGGCAAAAGAGCCCCTGACCAATTCGAAACAAAAATAAATAGAAACATAGTTCCAATAAATGGAACCCACGGACCATATTCTTCTCCAATCTGACTTTTGCTCACGTCTCGAATGAATTCAAGAACATATTCAAAGAAATTCTGACTAAAAGTGGGAATGGTTTGCAGATTTCGAACAACTAGAATGACTGAAACTAATAGAATAGCAATTACAACCCAAGAAGTAATAAGTACTTGGGCATGCACTTGGAAACCCCCTATTTGCCAATAGAAATGTTGACCTACTTCCACAGCAGATATATCGTATAATCTTTTTAATGTGTTGATGGAACATAATAGAACATTCATATTGTCCTGCCCTCTAAAAGAAATAGAACTTGAAAGGGAATTATTTTAATTCAACCATCTCCTTTCCTTTTTGATTTGTCTACTTTCATTTTTTATTTTGAATACTGACTAATCACATAATATTTCCGTTTGTTCTTTTTAGATTCTTCTTTTTTGTACGATTTAGTAATAGTAACCGATTCCATAAATCTATGAATCTCCCCAACTAAATCAAATAATTTATTTATTATATTATTAATCAATAATTCCGTATATAGCTAGAATGACCCTCACAAATTGCAAATATTAATTTGTTAAGAATTAATCGGATTGAAGCTATAGCATCATCATTAGCTGGAATCGAAATATCGGCGAGGTCAGGGTCGCAATTTGTATCAATTAAACAAATCGTTGGAATTTCCAAAGTTATACATTCTCGAAGAGCCGTATATTCTTCTTGCTGATCGACAATTATTACAATATCGGGTAACCCTGTCATATATTTAATGCCGCCAAGATATGTTTCCAAATGAGATAATTGTCTCTTCAATATAGCGGCATCTCTTTTTGGAAAACTGTTGAGTCTCCCCGTCTTTTGTTGCGTTCTCAAGTCCCTGAACTTATGAAGTCTCGTTTCTGTAGTATACCAATTCGTTAACATACCGCCAAGCCATTTTTTATTAACATAATGACACCGAGCTCTTATTGCAGCTCGCGCTACTGAATCAGCTGCTTTTTTTTTGGTACCAACAATTAAGAATTGTTTTCCCCTACTTGCTGCATCAAAAACTAAATCACAAGCTTCTGATAAAAACCGAGCAGTTCTAGTAAGATTTGTAATATGAATACCCTTACGCTTTGCAGATATATAAGGTGCCATTTTAGGATTCCATTTTCTAGTACCGTGGCCAAAATGAACTCCTGCTTCCATCATCTCTTCCAAAATTATGTTCCAATATCTTTTTGTCATTTATATTTGTCCCCACACTTTTTTTTTTTCAAAAAAAAAAGTGAAAAAAAACCGGGTATTCTGAAATAGAAATAAAAAATTGTTCCGATGGAACCTTCTCTTCTACCGAGGATTGGCCATTAATACATGATCAGGCCATTTATTTTTTTTTTATCTTTCTTTTACTACCCCAAAAAATGACCGCGTTTAAGGGGATGAATCCGCTCTTAGGAATCATTTAATCCTAGATTTCTCTGATGTATCGCATAAATTCTTTAAAATGAAAAAAATAATTCTCTGTGGTGGAACAAAATATCTCTCATTTCGTCCTCGAATAAATTATTCTTTTTTGTTTTCAAGAGAATCTTGTTATGTTGCCTTGGCTTTGAACGGTGCATTATTCTTTTAAATCCGGTACCAACGGGTATCATTCCTCCTAAAACAACATTTTCCTTCAGACCTTTCAACCAATCTATACGACCCCGTAGAGCGGCTTTTGCTAAAACTCTAGCAGTTTCTTGAAAACTTGCTTCAGATATGAAACTTTGAGTATTCAGAGATGTTTTTGTTATTCCCAATAATAAAACTCGGTAACAAATCGGTTCGTCCAAGGCACGGCCCGCTCGTTCGGCTCGCAACAATCCAATTAGTTCGCCGGGTGAAAAAACATTAGACATTCCATCTTCTGAAACCAAGACTTTTGATGTTATTTGACGTACAATAATTTCTATATGTCTATTATGAATGTGAACTCCTTGGGATCGATAAACTTTTTGAATTTTATTAACCAAAGAAATACGACTTTGCACTATAGTTAGCTCAGCACCAATTAAGAATCCCCAAGGAATGCCGAGAATTCTTGTTATATGCCCGTTCCAAGTGTCAACTCTCTTTTCTAGGTTCATTGATATTGAATCAATCGAACGCACTTCTAATACCTGTTCTACTTTTGGAAGACCTTGTGTTATATCACCAGATCTCGATTTTTCATATATAAATGTAACTAATATATCTCCTTCATAAAGTATTTCTCCATAATGTCCATGAACAGTTGCTCCTGGAGTCGCCAAATAAGGGTTAGCCGATCTTATTCCTACAGAATCCATTTGAAGAGTTAGAACTTGACCCGATTTTAAGTGTGGTGCATTTTTCGTTTGCACTATACATACATTTTCACAAATAAATTGTCCAAGACTAATTATTGTAAACGTTTTTTCACAATAATTATGATGGATAAAATGCCAATTCAAATAAAATGGATTTAAAATGATAGTACTGCATATATCAGGTTTATAAATTCTCTCGTTTTCGTCCATTAAATAATATTTTAATACTTGAAAAGTTTCCTTTAATTTGTCAAATATAAAAATATTATTCATTGATATCTGATTATGAGTTATTAAACGGTAAAATGAATAATGATTTTCAATTTGAAGGGCTATTCCTAAAGGACCTAACGAATTTTTAATTGGAATTATAGGATCTATTTGAATTTTATTAATTTCTTCTTTTATCCCATTGAAATATTTTCTATCATTGAATGGTCCTATTTGAAAACAATTAGATGATGACAAAATTATCAAAGATCGGCATGTCTCATTTCTATTCAAGAACATACGAATAGTTCCGTGATTTTGACTAAGTGATTGTTGAATTTTTGCCTTCGAATAAATAGAAAAAAATGGATTGATATAGGTCCGATCCGACTCATTATCCGAGATCAATCCTGAACTAAACGGATTTTTCCTTTTTCTGATATATGAAATATGAGATTTCATTAAGTCAATTCTTAGGAAATCCCTAATCAAACCATTTGTACTTACTTCAACAAGAGAAGCATGGGCATTTTTGATAGAAGAACTTTTTTTGTCTTGATCCCAATTCAAGACTAAACAAGTCCGAACTAATTGAATCCTTGTATTAGAAATTCCCTGAATTGATTTTCCATTTCCAGAAAGAATATAATTAATAACTTTTAGTTCCAGATCATTTCTTTCTTGGAACATGTCTTGGGGAAAAAGTTTTATTAAATTGATACCATCCGCTATTTCATATAGAATTACGGGTCGAACCAAAACAAAATAATTTTGTTTTGTAATTGTAATCCATTGGACATAGATCCAACTATTCTTTTTTTTTGATTCCTTAGAATTTTTTTTTTTTACCGTTCCGGGTGGAATCAAGATGGCACTATGTCGGGATATCTTATCCATCTCTCCAGGAAAATATATATCCCCAGAAAATATTTTTAATTCCATTTTTTTTTTTTTCTTTTCCACTCGGACCAATCCGCCTACTCGACTTCTTATATTTAAAGTGATTGGTGTATCTACTCCAACGATACTATTGTTCCGTATCATTATGTAAGAAGATTCAGGTAAAATATGTACTTCCTCGGGAATGAAAAAAAATTGATCTACTTTGATTTGGTATTTTGGCTTAAATTCTTTAACTCCTTGATACTCAAATAAAAAATCTTCTTTTTTCAAAATAGAATTTATTCCTATAGTCCTATATTTAGTAATTCCTGAACTATGTGTTCGGTATTGAGGATCATCGAAATAAGCAAGAATACTATTTCTACGAAAAATACCATTAATTGGTACTTCAATCGAGATACCGGAAGGCAAGATTAGTTCTTTGTCTCGTTCTTGAATCGATTGAAATGGAAATGGAATGATGAATCTATTTCTTCGCCTCTTTGCTAATAAATCCGAAGTATCGTGGAAAATAGCAGGATGTGTAAAATTACAATGATCCATACATATGGTTTCATTT